AAATGGTAACTCCAACAATTTCTTTGTCCTCAACGCCCACTGTTTCTAGGAATTAGTCACTTCAACAACCTTCGATGGTTATACGGGTATCCAAAGTGCGAACGAGATGGATGTTTGTTGTCCCAACCATTCTTGTTAGTTCCGATCCCGATAAGGAAAAGGGGTAATTTGTAACAAAGTTTTCGTGTTGTTGATTTCTAGATGTAGTGCTTCTTCCCCTATGCCGGCCTATTGGTACTAGTGGAGTAGGATTGACCCGCAATATAGAACCTATAGGTGTAACCTTTCGCTCAATACTAGAATCGACAATTGAAGCATCTGAGGCTGCATCAATCGGGGATACACGACAGAAGGAATTGTTCTATCTCCAAACTTCACCTTCATCAAGCGTAGGTTTATTTCAAGAATCTTTTTTCTTTGTATCCCGAATCATGTCTCTTTCTCGTAAGACTGAGGGCGATAAATAAATTCAAAAAAAAAAATCAAATCGCACCATCCCTGTAATAGGTAAATGCCTCTTTTTCTCCTGAAGTTGTCGGAATTATTCGTAATAAGATATTGGCCACAATTGAAGAGGTCTTATCAATAAAATTTCCATTTATCCGAGATCTAGGCATAGTTAACAATCCATTCTAGAATTCTTCTCATTACCCCTCAAGGGAAAATGATTTCACAAACAAAAGAATTGTACAGTACGAAATCACATAAAAACAGACTCATTCTAAAAAAAAATGTGAATCTTCCACTCAAATTGTCCCTTTTGAGAGGGATAGATAGGAAATATTTGAATCGGATTGGATTTCATTGAAATTGAGTAGTATACCAATAAATGGAACTATTACTATTTTACCGAAGTTAAAGAATCAAGTCATTTTTACTACCGATTCTTATAACTCGAGAAATTTGGATTTGATTATGATCCAAAGAGGAAAAAGAATCAAATAATCATTCCATGATGAAAATAGGATAACCATCCATTTTGTGTGCATAGTGTGGATACACCATACAATCGAAAGATAAAAATCTATGGAACAATTCGTGGATTTGTAATATATCTATGGAGTAGCTCATGAGAGGAGTTGTTGTTGAGAAATCCGAAACTGGAAGAAAATTTTGTAATTCCTATGGAATCGTAGTTTAAATATAACCATAGTCTAAAATAGGGTCAGTTGACTCCTTCCAATTCATTGTCTTAATCCGGTATAAATATTAGAATTAAAGTAGGATCGTCGTCTTGACAAACATGAATAGATATATATTTTTTGTTTTAATGTTTTTAACAAGAAAAAAAATGTGTTTTTTTTATCCCTCGAACCTCGAAGGAAAATCGTTCTTTAGCGAAAAGTTTTCTATTTCTAATAGATTGGTCGTACCCGTATTGCAAATGAATTATTGCATTAATATGAATGACTCGCTATTTACTCGGTTTCTGGGGCATAATAATAAGATTATGTAGGAAAGATGGCCGAGTGGTTCAAGGCGTAGCATTGGAACTGCTATGTAGACTTTTCTTTTGTTTACCGAGGGTTCGAATCCCTCTCTTTCCGTACCTTCACCTAATTCACCAACCGGCCACAATGTATCAAATCAAATAACAATTGATACCATTATTCCAACAGTAAGACCAGTAAGACCCCTATTTGATAGAGACTCTCTAATTCCTAATTACTGCGGTACGGAAAATGCAGGAAAGAGTGGAAAGGAATGAAAATATCATATCACTGCTGATCCATTTGTGATACGTGAATGGGAGGGGAGAAAAATCGGATCAAATCCCTTCTTCGGTGAAAAAAAAAAAGGGGGTGTCCGAAGCTTTGTTATTTTAGTTAGGTTCAAGTCTGGCGAGAATAATATTCTACGACTAGCAACTCATTGATTTTCAAACCGATCCATTTAATATCTATTATTTGATTTACTAATCCTTTATATTGGGATGAGTCAAAAGTCAAATGTTTTGCCAAATCCTCGCGGGGGGATGAATCAAGATAATTTTGAATCAGAGCTCTGGATCTTTGTTCATCCCTCGTAGTAATAATATCTCGAGGTTTGCAGCGATAACTTGGGATATCTACTATACGACCATTAACTAAAATATGTCTATGGTTAACTAATTGCCTAGCTCCAGGAATGGTCGAAGCCATACCTAATCGAAAAAGGATGTTATCCAAACGCATCTCAAGTAGTTGTAGTAGAACCTGACCTGTTGACCCTTTGGCTTTTCCGGCAATACGAATATATCTAAGCAATTGTCGCTCTGTCAGACCATAATGAAAACGCAATTTTTGTTTTTCTTCTAGACGAATACGATATTGAGATCTTTTCCCGGAACGTGATTGGTTTCTAAGATCACTTCCGGATCTAGGTCTTTTACTAGTGAGTCCCGGTAAAGCCCCCAGACAGCGTATTTTTTTGAAACGAGGCCCTCGGTAACGAGACATAAAAACTCCCTATTGAAATTTCATTTTACAGAATAAACTTAACTTAAGACTGAACTAAACGAAACTAAATCTACTGTAGTACTACAAAGAAGAATGAGATGAATTGTATCAATATCCGAATTATTTTGTATATATATATAGGAAGTTGAGGACCCCTTTATTGATTTGTTGCGTAGTGTAGAGATTTCACTGCTCCAATCAAATCCGTTTTTTATTCATAGTTGGAAGTTTCTACGACATAATAGATCGGAAACCCGACATTTTGAAAAGAAAAAGAGGAGGAGTCTTTTCTATATTTGTTGATCTCAAGGAGACAATCATGGAAAAAAATCGAACAAATATAGAAAAGCCGGCTATCGGAATCGAACCGATGACCATCGCATTACAAATGCGATGCTCTAACCTCTGAGCTAAGCGGGCTCACATAACAGAAATTAAGTGCAATAGAACTAACTAACTATACCTATATATATATATATAAAGAATCTTTAAATTATTATTTATATATTATACTTAATTTATAGCATTCATTAGTTATAGCAGATTAGATTAATCATATTAGAGCAGATCGGTACTAAGGAAAGGATAAGATAAGGATGCAATCCAGATCATAATGAGACATTTCTTTGGTTTCATTCAGAAAGGGCGGAGGTAGAACGAAAAAAATCAATATCGACCGTTCCAGTATTCAAAATCGCGCGGGAAAACCGAGAGGGGGGGGCATATGTATATGTGGGATATCTCTATCCATATTGAATTGCAGATACAGAAATGATAGAATCATTTCTGATGGGACAAAATACGGGTCCTCCGATAGAGATGAAAGAATATGGGCGAGAAATGAAATAGGAGTAGGCGCTTTTTCGATATTAGGAATCAGTATCTAATGATTTCAACGGTTCCGACATAAATACATAAATAAATGAAAGAGGGAGATGGGATCACAATGAGATCTTGGTCTCATAAGGGGGTATGGCGAAATTGGTAGACGCTACGGACTTGATTGGATTGAGCCTTGGTATGGAAACCTACTAAGTGAGAACTTCCAAATTCAGAGAAACCCTGGAATTAAAAATGGGCAATCCTGAGCCAAATCCTGTTTTCTGAAAACAAGGGTTCAGAAAGCGAGAACCAAAAAAAGGATAGGTGCAGAGACTCAAAGGAAGCTGTTCTAACGAAACGAATGGAGTTGATTAACATTGGTATAGGAATCCTTCTATCGAAATTTCAGAAAGGATGACCCTATCCTATATACGTACATACTGAAATATCAAACGATTAATTACGATCCAATTCCATATTTTTTTATATGAAAAGTGTAAGAATTCTTGTGAATCGATTCCAAGTTGAAGGAAGAATCGAATATTCAGTGATCAAATAATTCACTCCCCGGATAGATCTTTTGAAGAACTGATTAATCGGACGAGAATAAAGATAGAGTCCATTCTACATGTCAATACCGACAACAATGAAATTTATAGTAAGAGGAAAATCCGTCGACTTTAGAAATCGTGAGGGTTCAAGTCCCTCTATCCCCAATAAAAAGAAAAGAGTCCGTTTTACTACCTAACTATTTAGCCTCTTTATTTTTATTTCGTGATCGGTTCCAAATGAGTTATGCTTCTTATTCACTCTACTCTTTCACAAAAGGATCCGGACAGAAACCTTTCTTTCTTATCACAAGTCATATTATATATACGATATACTTACAAATGAACATATATAGGCAAGGAATTTCCATTATTAAATCATTCAGAGTCCATACCATTACGCTTACGCTGACAAAGTCTTCTTTTTGAAGATCCAAGAAATTCCAAGGCCTAGGTAAGGTTTTGTAAGATTTTTTGAGTCCCTTTAATTGACATAGACCCAAGTCCTCTAATAGGATGATGCATCCGGAATGGTCGGGATAGCTCAGCTGGTAGAGCAGAGGACTGAAAATCCTCGTGTCACCAGTTCAAATCTGGTTCCTGACACGTGGTTAATGTATCGAATGGATACTCATCAAAATGAATCGATATGGAGATCGGGATCCATATTCGTTAATAGTCTAGACCGGGATACATACTTATCCATCTAGATATATACCACCCCCGTTTTTGTAGATGGGTAAAGAAAAAAATGAGATTCTCTTCCCTCTTCTTTTTTTTTATACTGTACCGCCTCTCGCTCAAAAAGAATGTTAATACTTCATACATAGCCAAAGTGAGTTGGCTGAAACCCAAAAGTCTAGCCTAGGGGAGTTGAAGAATGGGAATAGACAGGGTTCATTTCAGATACAGTACAAAGAAAATACGATCCCTTTTCATTTCTGAATTTCATATTTTCTCGCGTATTCTATTTCTTCACTCCCTCTTACGCGACTTCCGGGGACCCATCTAAGTGATGTGCGCGGTACAAAGTTCATGGTACAGAACTCTTTTGATTCATCCTATTGGCTTTACTCATCCGAAATAGATATATTCAAAATTGGGGAATATCAACGAAGCCTATTTATTAGCCCATCCATAATATGATTAGAGCCCAGTTATTCTGTTTCATCTAGAACGTAAAAAGATTCCT